ACTATCAATGAATTCCCGAGCCATTCTCAACCAAGATATGCGATTCATTCCCGTAATGATTATAACACACAGAAGACTCCTAACCTTAGGAGCGGGATGAGTGATACATCCGGCGAGCGCCGGTGAAGAACGCAAGCAAAACAGGAGCTCGGGCATTGAACTATTCCATCAAACAAGAGAAAGGAGGCAAACTGGATGGAAGGCCTGGGGAGCGAGGTAGGGTTAGATTAGAGGGAGGAGAAGAGTGACTAAAACAAGTAGTCGAGAAATAATTACTAGACAGAATGGCATTGACCAGATATAAGTACACGAGAGAATAATTATCACCAACCAACAATACGATACAATAGGGCACTCCCTTGCTTACGCTTCGAGATACCCTTCGGGAAAGTGTCAAACGACCCTACCGAACGAGCCAAACCGAGAGTCCTATACTTGTCCACCGGCCCTATGGATTCTGTTCTAGACTTACCAATCTTGGTTAGCTTGTTTTCTGGCGCTAAGCGCGCCCCTTATCTTATCTACACCTTTGGCTAATAGAAAAAAAAAATCATTATTCCCGAACTTTATCCGCTCAGTTGGCAAGCCTATTTCTTATAGTTCAAGCTGGAACATTCTTTACAATACCTTGCTACATTAATGCGCACTAGAAAGCTGCTTTCCCGTACAGAAGGAGCTTCCCGTGAGACTAGAAGGAAGTAGTTGGTTTTACACGCTATCTCCAATGCTTTTGCTTCCATTCCTCCTTCCTCTTTCGGGATGTTCGTTAACCTCGCTTTCCTTCTTTCAGACATTTTTTGGATTTATTCTTTCGAAATACTAGTTGGTAGAGTTCCTTCCTTCTCTTGCGGGTTTGCTATAAAATAATAAGCATTTCCTCGATCTGCTTATGGACGGAAAGCTTTCAATCGACTACATCTTTTACATATTGAATGTAAACGCCCGGGCATCCATATCACATGTGGTTTCTATTTTTCTAGAGATAGAATTCGGGAGTCAGTTGATAATGAGCATTTAATACTGCCCCTCTTTGATCCGTTGACGTGCAAATCGCTGGTTAAAGATCAACTTCCGAGATCTAAGACTTCAATAATGCCAGCTAGGGAAACCCTCGAAAGAACGGAACAGCTTGGGAGAAGGATAACTCTTTCTTTGAAGCAATGGCACAATCTACCAAAGAATTTTGGTTAAGCATATATCTATTGACCCAACACGGAATATCGACTCTCAAGGAAGTCCCCCCGAATGGTCTCTTTGTCTATCTAGGGTTGCATGCAGCTGGGAAAATTGGCATGAAATTTCGTAGTTGACTCAAGCCCTACAGCCTTTCGAAGACTTTCACAATTTAGGGATGACTCGATCTGCCCCGCCTGACTGAAGAAGCCTTCCTGGGCCTAGCTGCTAATGCTTCCGAACACGGAAAGGAGAAGAAAGAATCGTATTTCATGCATCCCTCCGGCTGTCGTCAAACCCTCCAACTCGAGATGGTTGGAGGAATGGTCGGAAATGCAGCTGGTCAGTCAGGAAGAGGGGGCCAAGGACAAGGCGACTGGGATCAACTATGGCGCAGCAGCTACGGATTGGGAATCCATGGATTCGGAAGCAGTGTCTCGACCTGACCGGAAAGAGAAGTAAATCGGTTCGGGAAGTGGTAGAGTACCAGTTGTCGATCAACCGGCTGTCTTACCTCAGGAGTCGACGTAGGAGGAGATGTTTTACCTCTCACGGAAAGGAATTGATCTATTAACAGGCTTTGCATTGCAACCAGGAATTCAAAAAAATCCCTTATTTTAGTCCTAAATCGATACCTATCCTATCATAGGATATTTGTCTTTCTTTCGTTCTGGAGGTTTCGAAACCGGAAGTTGAGAAGCAAGGTAACGAAGTTAAGGCGGAAGGGCGAGCCGTAGGCGAGCGAGGAAGATAACCCTGACTTTTGTTGGTCAACAATCCTCTATATATCCTCGTTACGTTGAGTCTTTCAGTTGGAAAGGCCAGGGAAGGTCAAGATATTTATTCTTAATAATAGAATTGGATGTTGTTTTCATTAAGAGTCTTTTTATTCTTATTATTATTAATACTTTTTTTTATTCCCCTCTATCATATCACTTCTTCGATAAAAAAGAAGCTGGTGTGGGTAGTCTTAGTATTAGTATTGTTGTCAGCAATGGGTCTGTCTGTCGGCGGCGAGGAGGTCGTAAATTCCGGAATTGGCGTAGACACAACTCCCCTTATCGAGGAGACTGCGCTTAACGCTCTAACCGTCATCTTCTTCTGACGAACAGATGACAGAATTAGCATAATGGTCTATTCAAAGCCAATGTTCTGACCTTCTAACCTGAGGAAAATGGTTCTTTCCTAAACCTTAACGAAGACTCTCTCATCTGTGACATAGTTGAAGGCACGTGCGAGGATACAATGGGACATCCAAAAGCTCCGGCGTATCCTCGAGGATCTATCTTTGAATAGAACGCGCACTGCTCTTCCGTGCCTTAGAATT